GCAAGCGTGGTTTATTTAGAACGTAACACTGAAAATGTTGAAATGGGCCTTAGAAAGCCCCGCAAGCACAAAGGCTTGGTCCTGACTTTATTATCAACTTTAGCCAAACTTACACATGCAAGTATCCGCACCCCTGTGAGAATGCCCTCAGTCCCCTGCTTGGGGACAAGGAGCAGGTATCAGGCACAATCTTAGCCCAAGACACCTTGTTTAGCCACACCCTTAAGGGAACCCAGCAGTGATAAATATTAAGCCATAAGTGAAAGCTTGACTTAGTAAAAGCTAAGAGGGCCGGTAAAACTCGTGCCAGCCACCGCGGTTATACGAGAGACCCAAGTTGATTATTTTCGGCGTAAAGGGTGGTTAGGGGCGAAAAAATACTAAGGCCAAATTTTTCCAGTTCTGTTATACGTTTCCGGAAACTAGAAGTTCAACCACGAAAGTGGCTTTATTAAACCCTGACTCCACGAAAGCTAGGGAACAAACTGGGATTAGATACCCCATTATGCCTAGCCGTAAACATTGATAGGTTAATACAACCCCTATCCGCCCGGGAACTACAAGCACAAGCTTGAAACCCAAAGGACTTGGCGGTGCTTTAGATCCTCCTAGAGGAGCCTGTTCTAGAACCGATAACCCCCGTTCAACCTCACCTTTCCTTGTTTTTCCCGCCTATATACCGCCGTCGTCAGCCCACCCCGTGAGGGCTAAAAAGTAGGCTTAATTGGCATAACCCAATACGTCAGGCCGAGGTGTAGCGTATGGAAGGGGAAGAAATGGGCTACATTCCCTATTTTAGGGCACACGAATGATGTGCTGAAACGCATATCTTGAAGGAGGATTTAGCAGTAAGCAGGAAGTAGAGCGTTCTGCTGAAATTGGCTCTGAAGCGCGCACATACCGCCCGTCACTCTCCCCAAAAAATATCCCCTAATTATATAAAACCTTAGAACAATAAAGGGGAGGCAAGTCGTAACATGGTAAGTGTACCGGAAGGTGTACTTGGATTAATAATCAGGATATAGCTAAGATAGAATAGTCTCTCCCTTACTCTGAGAAGTCCTCCGTGCAAATCGGATTATTCTGACACCAAATAGCTAGCCCCCTAGACAACTTCAACACACCACTATTAATACCCCTAAATACACAAGTTAAGATTTAACAAATCATTTTCCCCCCTGAGTATGGGCGACAGAAAAGGGCCAAAGGCGCGATAGAGATAGTACCGCAAGGGACCACTGAAAGAGAAATGAAATAACCCAGTAAAGTACCAAAAAGCAGAGCTAAACCCTCGTACCTTTTGCATCATGATTTAGCCAGTGATTTTCAAGCAAAAGGCCTTTTAGTTTGTGAACCCGAAACTAGGGGAGCTACTCCAAGACAGCCTAATAATAGGGCAAACCCGTCTCTGTTGCAAAAGAGTGGGGTGAGCTTTGAGTAGAGGTGACAGACCTACCGAACCTAGTTATAGCTGGTTGCCCAAGAAATGAATAGTAGTTCAGCTTTACGGCTTCTCCCTTCTCATCAGTACATGCAACCCCTGATATTTTAAGAAACCTTAAAAGTTATTCAAAAGGGGTACAGCCCTTTTGAAACAAGACACAACTTTCCCAGGAGGGTAAAGATCATAATTACATAAGGTAATTGACCCTGGTGGGCTCGAAAGCAGCCACCCCTTAAGAAAGCGTCCAAGCTCGCAAGAATGTTGCCCCTCTCCCAATTCTGATCATTTTATCTTACCCCCCTAAATTTATTGGGCCACCCCATGCCAACATGGGGGTGACCATGCTAATATGAGTAATAAGAAAGCTATGGCTTTCTCCCCGCACACATGTAAATCGGAATGGACCCCCCCCCCACCGAAAATTAACGGCCCCAATTACAGAGGGCAGTGGATGATAAACCAAATAACGAGAAAATTCTCCAACCGCCAACCGTTAACCCAACACAGGTGTGCCCCCAGGGAAAAACTAAAAGGGAGAGAAGGAACTCGGCAAACACATAAAGCCTCGCCTGTTTACCAAAAACATCGCCTCTTGCAAATAATGAATAAGAGGTCCCGCCTGCCCTGTGACTATTAGTTTAACGGCCGCGGTATTTTGACCGCGCGAAGGTAGCGCAATCACTTGTCTCTTAAATGGGGACCTGTATGAATGGCATAACGAGGGCTTAGCTGTCTCCTCCCCTAAGTTAATGAAATTGATCTTTCCGTGCAGAAGCGGGAATAGACACATAAGACGAGAAGACCCTATGAAGCTTTAGACATAAGGTAGTCCAGACTACAAAAGCCCTCCAATAAGTGAATAAACCAAAAGGTTTTCTACCCCGATGTCTTTGGTTGGGGCGACCGCGGGGAAAGACAAAACCCCCATGTGGAACGGGAGTACAACTCCTTTAACTCAGAGCCGCAGCTCTAAGAAACAAGATTTTTTTTGACCTAAAGATCCGGCAATGCCGATTAACGGACCGAGTTACTCTAGGGATAACAGCGCAATCCCCTTTTAGAGACCATATCAACAAGGGGGTTTACGACCTCGATGTTGGATCAGGACATCCTACTGGTGCAGCAGCTATTAAGGGTTCGTTTGTTCAACGATTAAAGTCCTACGTGATCTGAGTTCAGACCGGAGTAATCCAGGTCAGTTTCTATCTATGATATATTTTTTTCCAGTACGAAAGGACCGATTAAAGGGGGTCCCTGTATTACATACACCCCGCCCCCGCCTGATGAAAACAACTAAAATAGACAGGGGGGATGTCTTCTCCGCCAAAGAAAATGGCACGTTAAGGTAGCATAGTTCCGTAAATGCAAAAGACCTAAGCCCTTTCCACAGAGGTTCAAGTCCTCTCCTTAACTATGCTTTCAACGCTTCTTAAAGAATTTATTAACCCCCTAGCCTTAATCCTCCCAGTGTTACTAGCTGTGGCATTCCTCACCTTGCTTGAGCGAAAGGTACTTGGGTATATACAAATACGAAAGGGCCCAAACATTGTTGGGCCCTACGGCCTCCTTCAACCAATTGCAGACGGACTAAAATTGTTTATTAAAGAGCCCATTCGACCTTCTACTTCCTCACCCCTATTATTTTTGCTAGCCCCCATGCTAGCGCTTACTTTAGCCCTCACACTTTGAGCCCCCCTTCCTCTCCCACACCCAGTCATTGACTTGAACCTGGGGGTACTGTTTATTTTAGCCCTATCTAGCCTAGCAGTTTACTCCATCCTGGGCTCGGGGTGAGCCTCTAATTCAAAGTACGCCCTCGTTGGGGCCCTTCGTGCAGTCGCCCAGACCATCTCTTATGAAGTAAGCCTTGGTTTAATCCTATTAAGTGTGATCATCTTTGCCGGAGGCTTCTCACTACAAACCTTTTGCATCGCGCAAGAAAGTATGTGACTAGTGGTACCTACTTGGCCATTAGCCGCAATGTGGTATGTCTCCACCCTTGCCGAAACAAACCGCGCCCCGTTTGACCTCACCGAGGGTGAGTCTGAACTGGTCTCAGGGTTTAACGTAGAGTATGCAGGCGGCCCCTTCGCCACATTTTTCCTGGCGGAATACACTAATATTCTACTAATAAATACACTATCTACAATTCTATTTCTTGGAGCCTCCCATATCCCTTCTTTCCCTGAGTTAACAACCATAAACCTAATAATAAAAGCTGCCCTTCTATCCATTGTTTTCCTCTGGGTCCGAGCGTCTTACCCCCGCTTCCGATACGACCAGCTTATGCACCTTATCTGAAAGAGCTTCCTCCCACTAACCCTAGCATTAGTTGTTTGACATTTATCCCTCCCGATCGCACTTGCGGGACTCCCACCTCAATTTTAACCCCGGAGTTGTGCCTGAAATAAAGGATCACTTTGATAGAGTGAATAATGGGGGATAGAACCCCCCCGACTCCTTTGAAAGTGGGGGCTTGAACCCGACCTGGAGAGATCAAAACTCTCTGTGCTTCCTTCTACACTACAATCTAGTAAAATAAGCTAAATAAGCTGTTGGGTCCATACCCCAAAAACGAAGGTTAAACCCCTTCTTTTACTAATGAGCCCCTATGTTTTAGCCCTTTTATTGTTTACTCTTGGCCTAGGGACTACACTGGCTTTTGTGAGTTCCCACTGGCTGCTCGCTTGGGTGGGCCTTGAAATTAATACTCTTGCAATTATCCCTTTAATAGTGCGTAATCACCACCCCCGGGCAGTTGAAGCGGCCATTAAATATTTTCTCATTCAGGCGGGGGGTGCAGCTGTGTTGCTCTTCGCGGGGGTTACAAATGCTTGACTCACAGGACAGTGGGGAATCCAGCAAGCCACTTCCCCCCTCTTCGTTGGTATTATAACCATTGCTCTGGCACTAAAGCTCGGACTTGCCCCACTGCATTCTTGAATGCCGGAAGTATTCCAAGGTTTAGACCTTAACACAGGGCTAGTTTTGGCCACCTGGCAAAAATTGGCCCCTCTTGCCCTCCTATTTCAGATCCAGCCTGCCAACTCTCCCCTCCTTATTTTTTTAGGTCTAGTATCCACCCTCATTGGGGGGTGAGGGGGCCTGAATCAGACCCAGCTCCGCAAGATTCTAGCCTACTCCTCCATTGCCCAGCTAGGCTGGGTGGTTCTTGTCGTCCAGTTTTCCCCTCCTCTAGCCACGTTAGCTGTTTTAGTCTATATCATTGCTGCAGCTGCGACATTTATCATCTTGAAGTTAGTCAAATCTACAAATATTAATATATTAGCCATCTCCTGGGCAAAATCGCCCGCACTTGTGGCGATAGCCCCTCTCGTATTCTTATCTCTTGCGGGTCTCCCACCCTTGACAGGGTTTATGCCCAAATGGCTAATTATTGAGGAGCTTTCTAAACAAGGTCTTGTCCCTGCTGCCACCCTCGCGGTACTTGCTGCTCTCCTCAGTCTTTACTATTACCTGCGACTTACATATGCCATGACCTTCACTATGTTTCCCAATAATTTTTCGGGTGTGCCCCCTTGGCGATTACGACCCCAACAACTAACACTCCCCCTAGCTTGCCTAGTTACGGGCACTATTTCTGTTTTACCCCTCAGTCCCGTTGCAATTGCATTGGTAGCCTTTTAAGGGACTTAGGTTAACAGAAGACCAAGAGCCTTCAAAGCTCTAAGTGGGGGTGAAAATCCCCCAGTCCTTGATAAGGCTTGCGGGGTATTATCCTACAGCTCCTGTATGCAAAACAGGTACTTTAATTAAGCTAAAGCCTTTCTAGACAGGTAGGCTTCGAACCTACAAACTTTTAGTTAACAGCTAAACGCCTGAACCAATGGGCATCCGTCTAGCACCCCCCCCCGTGGGGGTGGGTGTGAAAGCCCCGGTAGACGTTAGCCTACTACTTCAGATTTGCAATCTGACATGTTGAACACCTCAAGGCTTGATGGGAAGAGGATTTAAACCTCTGTTTATGGGGCTACAATCCACCGCTTAAAAACTCAGCCATCCTATCTGTGGCCCTTACACGTTGATTTTTCTCCACCAACCATAAAGACATCGGCACTCTTTACTTAATCTTCGGCGCTTGGGCCGGGATAGTAGGAACAGCCCTTAGCCTGCTCATTCGAGCAGAACTTAGTCAACCCGGCGCCCTGTTGGGGGATGACCAAATTTATAATGTAATTGTTACCGCTCATGCCTTTGTAATAATCTTCTTTATGGTGATGCCAATTATAATCGGAGGTTTTGGAAATTGACTTATCCCCCTTATGATTGGGGCCCCTGACATGGCTTTTCCTCGAATAAATAATATGAGCTTTTGGCTCTTGCCACCCTCTTTTCTGCTCTTGCTAGCTTCGTCAGGTGTTGAGGCTGGGGCAGGGACCGGGTGGACTGTCTACCCTCCCCTTTCTGGAAATTTAGCCCATGCAGGGGGTTCCGTTGATTTAACTATTTTTTCTCTACATTTAGCAGGCATCTCTTCTATTTTAGGAGCAATTAATTTTATTACAACAATTATCAACATGAAGCCCCCTGCTATCTCTCAGTACCAAACCCCTTTGTTCGTGTGGTCTGTGTTAATTACTGCTGTTCTTCTACTTCTTTCACTTCCTGTTCTAGCTGCTGGTATTACTATACTTCTTACGGACCGAAATCTTAACACCACCTTCTTTGATCCTGCAGGAGGGGGGGACCCCATCCTTTACCAACATCTCTTCTGATTCTTTGGGCACCCTGAAGTTTATATTCTTATCCTCCCGGGGTTTGGTATGATCTCCCATATTGTGGCATACTATGCGGGTAAACAAGAGCCTTTCGGCTATATGGGGATAGTTTGGGCTATAATGGCCATCGGGCTCTTGGGGTTTATTGTTTGAGCCCATCACATGTTTACTGTGGGTATAGACGTAGACACACGGGCCTATTTTACATCCGCTACGATAATTATTGCCATCCCCACGGGTGTAAAAGTCTTTAGTTGGTTAGCAACGCTCCATGGCGGAACAATCAAATGAGAGGCCCCCCTCCTTTGGGCTCTCGGGTTTATTTTTCTATTTACAGTAGGGGGTTTGACAGGCATTGTCTTGGCCAATTCGTCTTTAGATATTGTTCTTCATGATACTTATTATGTAGTAGCACATTTTCATTATGTACTTTCAATGGGAGCCGTTTTTGCAATTGTTGCTGGTTTTGTACACTGATTTCCGCTATTCAGCGGGTACACAATACATTCAACTTGAACAAAGATTCATTTTATAGTTATATTTATTGGGGTGAACCTAACCTTTTTCCCCCAACATTTCCTTGGGTTAGCCGGAATGCCCCGGCGGTATTCAGACTACCCAGATGCTTACACGCTGTGGAACACAGTGTCCTCCATTGGATCCTTGGTTTCTTTAGTTGCTGTTGTTATGTTTCTCTTTATTATTTGAGAGGCCTTTGCTGCTAAACGTGAAGTATGCTCTGTTGAGCTTACAACAACTAATGTGGAGTGACTTCATGGCTGTCCTCCCCCTTATCATACATTTGAAGAGCCTGCATTTGTACAAATTCATAACAACTAACGAGGAAGGGAGGAGTTGAACCCCCATAAATTGGTTTCAAGCCAACCACATGGCCATTCTGTCACTTTCTTAAAGACACTAGTAAAATTTAATTATGCGGTCTTGTCAGGGCCAGGTTGTGAGCTAAGACCTCACGTGTTTTATCATGGCTTTTCCCTCCCAGTTTGGGTTCCAAGATGCTGCTTCCCCTGTGATAGAAGAACTTATTCACTTTCATGACCATGCTTTAATAATTGTGTTTATAATTAGCACTTTGGTCCTTTACTTTATCGTCGCTTTGGTTACATCTAGTCTGACTAATAAACATATTCTTGACTCTCAAGAGATTGAAATTATTTGAACTGTACTTCCAGCAATTATCCTTATTTTGATTGCCCTCCCCTCCCTCCGCATTCTTTATCTTATAGATGAAATTAATGACCCCCACCTAACCATTAAGGCTATGGGGCACCAGTGGTACTGAAGCTATGAGTATACTGACTACGAAAGCCTAGAGTTTGATTCTTATATGATCCCTACACAAGATTTAGTCCCCGGGCAATTTCGTCTTCTAGAGGCGGACCATCGTATAATTACCCCTGTTGAGTCACCGATCCGGGTCCTGGTCTCTGCCGAAGATGTGCTACATTCATGGGCAGTTCCCTCCTTGGGTGTAAAAATAGATGCAGTGCCAGGGCGACTAAATCAAACAGCTTTCATTGCATCTCGTCCCGGTGTTTTCTACGGGCAGTGTTCGGAAATCTGTGGCGCAAACCATAGCTTTATACCCGCTGTGGTTGAAGCAGTCCCACTACGAGAATTTGAGGACTGGGCTATTGTGATACTCCAAGATGCTTCACTAAGAAGCTAAATAGGGCCTAGCGTTAGCCTTTTAAGCTAGAGATTGGTGATTCCCAATCACCCTTAGTGGAATGGGTCAAAATCTCGATGCTAATTGTTTTACAATACTAATTTTAGCGTTTACGCTTTACTTCACGACGGGTCATGCTAAGGTCTTAGGGCATACAAGCCCCCTTAAACCCTCTACTTTAGGGACAAAATCTTTCAGCTGACAAAAATGAACTTGGCCTTGGTCCTAGGCCTCTTCGACCAGTTTTTTACCCCTTATTTCTTGGGCGTGCCCTTGCTAGCAATTGCTATTGTTACCCCCTGAGTATTATTTCCCGGAGCTTCCAATCGTGTAGTTAACGGCCGAACCCAGGGGGCTCAAAATTCGTTCGTAATGAACTTTGCGAAGCAAATTTTTCTACCCCTGAATGTAGGGGCACACAAATGAGCGCTTCTGCTTACCGTGCTAATAATTAATTTAATTTCTTTAAATTTATTGGGTTTACTTCCGTATACCTTTACCCCGACCACCCAGGTGCCCCTTAACATAGGGTTCGCTATCCCTTTATGGTTAGCTACAGTACTAATTGGTCTGCGAAATCAGCCAACTATTGCTTTAGGGCATCTCCTGCCAGAAGGCACCCCCGCACCCCTGATCCCGGTTTTAATCATTATTGAGACAATTAGTCTATTTGTCCGACCGTTTGCGCTGGGTGTACGATTAACAGCAAACTTAGCAGCTGGCCACCTTTTAATCCAATTACTCTCATCCGCCACCCTGTTCCTTATTGATAAGATGTGACCCGTGGCGATCTTAACTGGTCTAGTGATAACAGTTCTAACTCTTCTTGAGTTGGCAGTAGCGGTTATTCAAGCTTACGTATTTGTGCTTCTTCTGTCGCTGTATTTACAAGAGAACACCTAAGCGCTAAACGGAGCTTCGCTCCGAAATAAATAATGGCCCACCAAGCACACGCATACCACATAGTCGACCCAAGTCCTTGACCCCTAACAGGGGCAATTGCCGCCCTACTAATAACATCAGGTCTTGCAGTCTGATTTCATCAACACTCCACAATTCTTATAACCATCGGTATAGTTCTTCTGCTTCTTACGATGTATCAGTGATGACGAGATATTGTCCGGGAAGGCACTTTCCAGGGGCACCATACACCCCCTGTACAAAAAGGTTTGCGATATGGCATAATCCTATTTATCACTTCAGAAGTTTTCTTTTTTTTAGGGTTCTTTTGGGCTTTCTATCATGCAAGTCTTGCACCCACTCCCGAGCTAGGAGGTTGTTGACCGCCTACAGGTATTTTTACTCTTGACCCACTTGAGGTTCCTCTGCTTAATACAGCAGTACTGCTTGCCTCTGGGGTCACAGTCACTTGAGCGCATCACAGCATAATAGGGGGTGATCGTAAGCAAGCAATTCATTCCTTAACCATGACAATTGTTCTTGGTTTTTATTTTACGATTCTACAAGCAGCAGAGTATGTTGATGCCCCCTTTACAATTGGTGACGGAGTTTATGGTGCTACCTTTTTTGTAGCAACCGGCTTTCATGGGCTGCATGTCATAATTGGGTCAATCTTCTTGGCAGTTTGTCTACTCCGTCAAATTAAACATCACTTTACATCTGGCCATCACTTTGGATTTGAAGCAGCCGCCTGATATTGACATTTCGTGGACGTTGTTTGATTATTTCTGTACGTCTCGATCTATTGATGAGGCTCGTAATCTTTCTAGTACTAACTAGTATAAGTGACTTCCAATCACTCGATCTTGGTTAAAACCCAAGGAAAGATAATGAATTTAGTCATGACTACCATTGCAGTAGCTAGCCTCTTATCTGTCATCCTTGCTTTCGTTTCATTTTGCCTCCCTGAGGCGTCCCCTGACTCTGAGAAGCTATCCCCCTACGAATGCGGCTTTGACCCCTTAGGTTCTGCCCGTCTTCCCTTCTCCCTTCGATTCTTTCTTATTGCTATTCTTTTCCTTCTATTTGACTTGGAGATTGCGCTACTACTCCCGCTACCTTGGGGGGACCAGCTAGCCTCCCCTGTAGGGTCTTTTTTTTGGGCAGTTACGCTTTTGGCCCTTCTTACATTAGGCTTGACTTACGAGTGGTCTCAAGATGGCCTTGAGTGGGCTGAATAGGCAGTTAGTTTAGTAAAAATATTTGGTTTCGACCCAAAAGCTTGTGGTTTAAATCCATAATTACCTAATGGCACCCGCCCAATTTACCTGTTCTTCAGCATTTATTCTAGGGCTGACAGGCCTAGTATTCCATCGAATACACCTCCTGTCAGCACTTTTATGTCTTGAGGGTATGATGCTTTCCCTATATATTGCTTTGTCCACTTGAACCCTGGGAATGGCCTCCAGTAGCTCTTCTGCCATGCCGCTATTTCTTCTGGCTATTTCAGCTTGTGAAGCAAGCGCAGGTCTTGCTCTTTTAGTAGCGACAGTCCGAACGCATGGCACTGACCACCTACAAAACCTAAATCTCTTGCGATGTTAAAAATTCTTATCCCGACCCTTATACTAATTTTTGCAACTTGGTTTGTCCCTGCAAAGTGGTTGTGACCCTCCACCCTTGCGCACAGCCTGTTAATTGCTGTAGCTAGCTTCACCTGGTTTAAAAACACTTCAGAAGCAGGGTGAACGGCCTTAAACTCATGTATAGCTAGTGATCCCTTATCGACTCCCCTGCTTGTACTCACATGTTGGCTTTTACCCCTTATGGTTCTTGCAAGTCAACATCACATGGGGGTTGAGCCCTTAAATCGTCAGCGAGCCTACATCACCCTTCTTATCTCCCTGCAATTTTTTCTTATTTTGGCGTTCAGCGCCACTGAGCTCCTTATATTTTATGTGATATTTGAAGCCACCCTGCTTCCCACGTTGATAATTATCACCCGCTGGGGAAATCAAGCAGAGCGTTTAAATGCAGGCATGTACTTCTTATTTTACACATTGGTGAGTTCCCTTCCGCTTCTGGTTGCGCTTCTGGTCCTTCAGAATACTAGTGGGACACTGTCCCTTCTGACTCTGCAGTACATAGACCCTTTGAATTTGACAACACATGCAGATAAGTTATGATGGGCCGGCTGTCTTGTTGCATTTTTAGTAAAAATACCCCTTTATGGGGTTCATTTATGGCTCCCAAAGGCTCATGTTGAAGCCCCTGTTGCAGGCTCAATGATTCTTGCCGCAGTTCTCCTAAAGTTAGGGGGCTATGGTATAATGCGAATAATATTAATCTTAGAGCCTCTCACGAAGGAGATGAGCTACCCCTTTATTGTTTTTGCACTTTGAGGGGGAGTAATGGCGGGGTCAATTTGTCTTCGTCAGACAGACTTGAAGTCATTAATTGCCTACTCTTCAGTAGCCCATATGGGGCTTGTAGTGGCCGGGATTCTCGTGCAAACCCCCTGGGGGTTTGCAGGTGCACTAATTCTTATGATTGCCCACGGCCTGACATCGTCCGCCCTTTTTTGTTTGGCAAATACCAATTATGAGCGGGTCCACAGCCGAAGTATTCTTTTAGCTCGAGGGTTAAAAATGGTTCTTCCTTTGATGGCCACATGGTGGTTCTTAGCTAGTCTAGCTAACTTGGCCCTCCCTCCCCTCCCCAATCTCATAGGTGAATTAATGGTTATTACCTCTTTGATCGGCTGGTCTCCTTGGACTTTGGCTTTAACCGGGGTTAGCGTTCTAATTGCTGCCAGCTACTCAATGTACATATTTATGACAACCCAGTGGGGGCCTCTGCCTAGTCACCTAATTGCCCTTGCCCCGTCCCACACCCGGGAGCATTTAATTGTAACTTTGCATCTCCTCCCCCTTATTATATTAACCCTTAAACCTCATCTAATTTGAGGGTGAGTTAACTGTAGGTATAGTTTAAAAAAAACATTAGATTGTGGTTCTAAAAATAAGGGTTAAAACCCCCTTACCCGCCGAGAGAGGTTGGTAGCAACGGGGGCTGCTAACCTCCGTCCCCTTGGTTGAATTCCGAGGCTCACTCGGGCCGCTTCTGAAGGATAACAGCACATCCGTTGGTTTTAGGAACCAAAAACTCTTGGTGCAAATCCAAGTAGTAGCTATGTGATTCCCTGCATCTGTCCTCACGTCCACTTTAATTATTATCTTTTTCCTTCTAGGTTTTCCCCTAGTCGCTACCTTAATATCTGGCCCTGTAAAACCAGGCTGGGCTCAAACACACGTCAAACCCGCAGTCAAGAGTGCATTTTTTGTAAGTCTACTTCCCCTGTTTCTGTTTGTTAATCAGGGTGTAGAAGTAGTCATTGCTTCATGAAATTGAATAAACACCATAACGTTTGACGTATATATTAGTCTTAAATTCGACCACTATTCCCTGATCTTTACACCTGTGGCTTTATACGTAAGTTGGGCGATTCTAGAATTTGCAGCCTGATATATGCAAGATGACCCCCACATGGACCGATTCTTTAAATACCTGCTAGTATTCCTTATTGCAATGATTGTGTTAGTAACAGCTAATAACCTTTTTCAACTTTTCATTGGCTGGGAGGGGGTTGGCATTATGTCGTTTCTTCTTATCGGCTGGTGGTCCAGCCGAACCGATGCAAACACAGCTGCCCTTCAGGCAGTCGTTTATAATCGAGTAGGGGATATTGGGTTAATTTTTGCCCTGGCCTGAATAGTTACAAACCTGAACTCTTGAGAGATGCAGCAGGTTTTCGTTACGGCCGAAGGCTTCAACGTAACTGCCCCTGCCCTAGGGTTAATTCTTGCTGCTGCTGGCAAATCTGCCCAATTTGGGCTGCACCCGTGGCTCCCGTCTGCTATAGAGGGCCCGACACCAGTGTCGGCCCTACTTCACTCCAGTACTATGGTAGTTGCGGGTATTTTTCTTCTTATCCGAATGAGCCCCATACTTGAGAAGAGCCCTTTTGCTTTAACCGTTTGTCTATGTCTGGGGGCATTAACAGCCATATTTACTGCTTGTTGTGCCCTTACCCACAATGACCTAAAAAAGGTCGTTGCTTTCTCCACATCAAGTCAACTTGGGTTAATAATAGTCACTATTGGCCTAAATCAACCGCAGCTCGCCTTCCTTCATATCTGCATGCATGCTTTTTTTAAAGCTATACTATTTCTGTGCTCTGGGTCTATTATTCATAGCCTGGGGGGGGAACAGGATATCCGAAAGATGGGGGCGATTCAACGCCAGACTCCCTGGACCTCTTCCTGCTTTACTATTGGCAGTCTCGCCCTCACTGGCATGCCCTTCTTGGCTGGCTTCTTTTCTAAGGATGCTATTATTGAAGCAATAACTACTTCGCATCTGAATGCTTGAGCTCTCATTTTAACCCTTATTGCCACGGCTTTCACAGCCGTTTACAGTTTACGCCTAATTTATTTTGTGGTTATGGCTAACCCTCGGTCTATGGCTATTTCTCCAATTGGGGAGGGGGACCCTCAACTGATTAACCCTCTTAAGCGGCTTGCGTGAGGAAGTATCCTGGCAGGGTTATGTGTTACCTTGCATGTCCTTCCCTTTAAGACCCCTGTGATGTCTATGCCCCCCGTACTTAAACTAATTGCTCTTATTGTTACAGTCCTGGGGTTCCTTACTGCGCTCTGACTTATTGCTCCTTTAGGGGCACGTGCTCAAACCACCCTTTTTCCAACCCCCCATCGTTTTACTAGCATGCTAGGGTTTTATCCCGCCCTTGTTCATCGAGCAGCCCCGAAACTGTCCCTGGTGTGAGGTCAAACGGCTGCTGATCAGATAATTGACCAGAACTGGCTAGAACAAGTTGGACCCAAGGCCACAGTTATGTTGAATAAGCCCCTTATTACAACTACAAGCAACATTCAGCAAGGTGTCACAAAAACACACTTTATCCTATTCTTTTTGGCCCTCACCCTTGTAGTCTCAATAATCCTTTTTTAGCCGCTAGCCCCCCACATATAAGGGCCCAGCAATCACTCTTGAGTTTAATGGCAAGCCTTCGAAAGACGCACCCCCTTCTAAAAATTGCAAACGATGCCCTCGTTGACCTCCCCGCTCCATCTAATATCTCAGTGTGGTGGAACTTTGGGTCCTTACTCGGGCTTTGCCTAATTGCCCAGATCCTAACAGGTCTTTTTTTAGCTATACACTACACTGCGGATGTTAACACCGCCTTCTCCTCCGTTGCCCACATTACCCGAGATGTAAATTATGGGTGGTTAATCCGGGATATGCACGCCAACGGCGCTTCTTTTTTCTTCATTTGTGTCTATATGCATATTGGCCGCGGCCTATACTATGGCTCGTATCTGCTTAAGGGGGCATGAAACGTTGGAGTAATCTTGCTACTTCTTGTGATAATGACTGCTTTTGTAGGGTACGTGTTGCCCTGAGGCCAAATATCTTTTTGAGGTGCAACTGTAATTACCAACCTTCTTTCAGCAGTGCCGTACGTAGGCAACGCCCTCGTACAGTGAATTTGAGGGGGGTTTTCGGTAGATAACGCCACCCTCACTCGCTTCTTTGCATTTCACTTCCTTTTCCCATTTGTAATTGCGGGCATAACCATGGTGCACCTGTTGTTTTTACATCAAACGGGTTCAAACAACCCGCTCGGGCTGAACTCGGGGGGGGATAAAGTCCCCTTCCACCCATACTTTTCGTATAAAGACCTGCTAGGGTTTGCAGTCCTTCTTGTTGTGTTAGCCACAATTGCACTTTTTACCCCAAACCTCCTAGGAGACCCGGACAATTTTACCCCTGCAAATCCCCTCGTAACTCCCCCTCATATCAAGCCTGAGTGATACTTCTTGTTTGCTTACGCGATTTTGCGCTCAATTCCAGACAAACTTGGGGGGGTATTAGCCCTTCTAGCGTCTATTCTTGTCCTCCTGATTGTCCCCTTTCTCCACACGTGTAAATTACGGGGTTTAACCTTCCGCCCCCTGTCCCAGTTCTTATTCTGGGCCCTTATTGCAAATGTTGTTATCCTCACCTGAATTGGCGGTATGCCCGTTGAGGACCCATACATTATTATTGGTCAACTTGCATCTATCTTGTACTTCTCTATTTTTCTCATCTTTTTTCCCCTTGCGGGCTGGTGAGAGAATAAAGTCTTGGACTTGACATGCATTAGTAGCTCAACGCTAGAGTGCCGGTCTTGTAAACCGGAGGTCGGAGGTTAAACCCCTCCCTACTGCTCAAAGAGAGGAGATTTTAACTCCCGCCCCTAACTCCCAAAGCTAGAGTTCTAAACTAAACTACTCTGTGACCCCCCCCCCTGTTCAAAACCACACACTTATATTAGGCATCTTGTGGGCAATATATGGTGAAAATGGCAAAAATTGATTCTACATACACTTGTATTAAAATTATCAAAAGGTAGATATTAAGCGTTTAAGAAGCCCCAGGACCCTAAATATGAGGACAAAAGAAACTTAAGGTAGCACTATCAAATCATTTAACAAGTTACACTTTTATTCAACTTTCAATTATTTTCAAATTCTTAGTGTGGTAGGAGCCTACCAACAAGATCATAGCTTAATGCTAATGGTTAATGAAGGTGAGGTACAAATATAGTAGGGGTTTCATATAGTGAATTATTCTTGGCCTTTGGCTCCTATTTTATGGCCATTAATTGGTGCCACTTCCTGTAACTTAATTTATGACTACAAATTTCAAGTTATTGAAAACCTCCCCCTTTTGCCCAGCTTGCTGGGCGTTCCAAGGAGGGGGGGTAGTAACAAGCTATAATAATAAGACTTGCTACTTTTATTTGATCCCCCGGGGGTATCAAGGGGTTATAAACTCCCGCCTAAATAATACAAAAGAAGTTATATGGACCCCCAAGCGCCTGAGCCCTGCCTTCACCCGTTGGGGGGCCCTTTTGATAGGGCGGACCGGCCCCCGACTACAACCCCGCGATACTTCTAGGGCAACATAGAGGGCCACCAGCAGGGCCCATGCGCAAGTGAGCAGAAGAATGCCCCCGCTCCCGTATGCTTCCGACACCCCCTCGGTCTCCCCTTGTATTGCACTTATGTCTGCTTCCTGGCCCACAGATCACCAAAAGGGGGGGCCCAGTGTAGTACACTGGGCCACCCCTCCTGTTAGTACTAGGTATCCCGTTATGTACTTAGCCACTGACCCTCCCGCCAAGCCCGTGGGAAAGGGGTCTGCACACAATGCCACCGAATAAGCGAATACAACCAATATACCCCCTAGATAAATTAAGAACAGAATTAAGCACAAAAAAGTGCCCCCTGAACACATGATAAACCCGCACCCCATTGCCGCGACCACAACCAACCCGAGGGCCGCATAAAAGGGGGAGGGGTTTGCGGCAACTGCCGCTGTCCCCACTACCACACCCAGCATAAGTAAGTTTCCACAGTATAACATAATTCTTGCCAGGGCTCTAACCTGGACTTAAGGCATGAAAAGCCATCGTTGTATTCAACTCCTGAAAACTTACATTCGGGGCGTTCACTCCAGCGAACAAGGGGTTTCCTTTTTTTTTTTTCCCTTCATTTTGCATATCAGAGTGCACACGGGCTTAACAAACAAGCGTGAGCACTTTTCTTGCCTAATATAAATAGTATGAGCTATAGTAAGACCCTGAATCTATAACTTTCATTTTTTTTTTTCACGGGCATAAGGGGTAAAAATTCTTTCGGAAGAACTCCATAAGGAAGTTATAATAGATATCTCTCGATAGATACCCCGGCCAAACAGAATAACTAAACTTCATCAAGACAAGTTTATTTCAACAAGACAAGTTTATTTCAACAAGACAAGTTTGTCTCAACAAGACAAACAGGCCAAACAGGACAAATAAACTTCAACAAGACAAGTTTATTTCAACAAGACAAGTTTGTCTCAACAAGACAAACAGGCCAAACAGGACAAATAAACTTCAACAAGACAAGTTTATTTCAACAAGACAAGTTTGTCTCAACAAGACAAACAGGCCTAACAGGACAAATAAATTTCAAAAATAATAAATTATTTCAAAAAAAAAAGTTTTTTTATCAAGTATTTTTAAATATTATACATTATATAAAATAAAAAACTTATTTTATAAGTACTTTTAAACTTACAAAATGTATTAATAATTATAAACAGGTTAAACAAATCTATTTTAGCATATTACAAATCTAAAAAAATGATCATAAAAATACTTTATTAAAGGCGTTTTAAACATTACACAATGTAATAAAACATAAACTTCTTTTATGAAATACTTTTTAAACATTACACAGCGTACTAAAATCCCAAACTTCTTTTACGAAGTACTTTTTAAACATTATACAGTGTAATAAAAACACAAACTCCTTTTTTAAAATACTTTTTAAATATTATAAAGTCTATCCAGTTCACAAACTTCTTTTACGAAGTACTTTTTAAACATTATACAGTGTGATGAAGTACTTTTTAAACATTATACAGTGTGATGAAACCCTGGCCCATTTTTTAAAAAACTCTATTTTTTATAATGTCCATGCATTTATACGCATCTTATTATAATCTCAGTGAAGCCCGCTACCGAAAATCTCACTTCCCCCAAAGCATGAAAATTTTTATAACAACTATTCAGGCTATATACATCTCACAGTGTACTATGCTCACGCAGTTGAACAAGCAGGGTCACGGTGAATTAATAGGGGCTCACAAAAGCAGTTGTTTTACACACCTGATAACGACCTAAAGTCTTTTAAAAATAA